TCTATGAAAAAAAGGCGGTTCCATTCGAAGTTGTCTAAAAAAGAGTTAGAACATGGGTGTGGGTTAAGTAAATCAACGGACAGTCTTGGTCCTTTTGAAAATATCGGTAGTAGTAAAAGGGAAGATTCGAGTCTAAATGATATAGAAAAAAAGAGTCAGAGTTGGAGAAAAAGTTACTGGTTTCGTTACAGTAACGTTGATCATTTATTTAGTTTCATGGATATTGATATTCGGAATTTTTTCTCTGATGAAACTTTTTTACTTATAGACAGTAAGGGGGACAGTTATTCAATATATTTTGATATTGAAAATAAAAATTTTGAGATTGACAGCGATCATTCTTTTCGAAGTGAACTACTCAATTCTTTTTCGAATTTGTGGGATGCAAGTTTTCTGAACTCGCGATCTAAGAGTGGCGATACCTATACCTATAATGATCGTTACACGTATGATACTAAATATAGTTGGAATAATCACATAAAGAATTGCATTGACAATTATCTTTATTCTCAAATACGTATTAGGAGTTCCGGTAGTGATAATTCTATTTTTAGTTACATTTTGAGTGAAAGTGAAAGTAGGGGTGAAGGTGGAAGTCTAAGAACTATCACAAATGATAGTAATTTAACTAGAAGAGAAAATCTTGATGTAACTCAAAAAAATAGGGATTTGTGGGTTCAATGCGAAAATTGTTATTTTTTAAATTTTAAAAAATTGTTCACAAATATCCACCTTAATATTTGTGAACAATGTGGATATCATTTGAAAATGAGTAGTTCATATCGAATTGAACTTCTGATTGATCCGGGAACGTGGAATCCTATGGATGAAGATATGGTTTCTATGGATCCCCTTGAATTTCATTCGGAGGAGGAACCTTATAAAGATCGTATTGATTCTTATCAAAGACAGACAGGTTTAACTGAAGCTGTTCAAACAGGTATAGGTCAACTAAATGGTATTCCTGTAGCAATTGGGGTTATGGATTTTGAGTTTATGGGAGGTAGTATGGGATCGGTAGTAGGGGAAAAAATAACCCGGTTGGTTGAATATGCTAGTAATAAATTACTACCCCTTATTATAGTATGTGCTTCTGGAGGAGCACGTATGCAAGAAGGAAGCTTGAGCTTAATGCAAATGGCTAAAATATCATCTGTTTTATATGATTATCAATTAAATAAAAAGTTATTTTTTGTATCAATTCTTACATCTCCTACTACTGGTGGGGTAACAGCCAGTTTTGGTATGTTAGGGGATATTATTATTGCCGAACCCAACGCTTACATTGCATTTGCGGGTAAAAGAGTAATTGAACAAACATTGAATAAGACAGTACCTGAGGGTTCACAAGCAGCCGAATATTTATTCCATAAGGGTTTATTTGATCCAATCGTACCACGCAATCTTTTAAAAGGCGTTCTAAGTGAATTATTTCAGCTACACGCTTTTTTTCCTGTAAAAAAGAAAATTAAAAAAGTCGAGAATTAAAGTCAATTCTTTGTGTCCAAAAGCTTTTTATCAGAATAAAAAAAACGGAAGAGTGTTCTTTTTTTTGTGCTTAGTGATACCTTAAATTTTAGAAGAGAATATAGATATAGAATCGAAAAAAAAAAAATGTAAATAATTAGATCTCTTCTTTTTGACTATTTACTAATTACTAATTTAGTAATTAGTCAAACTCTATCAACAAGATAAAAGAAAAAAATCTTCCTTTTCCTTCTATGAAATTAGTCAACTAAAAAAAATTTCATGTTACTTTCTTCCATATTTTATTTTCTGGAAATCCTTATTAAAAAAACCTCTTGGATCCGATTCGAAATTATGGAATTTTTAGAATTCTGTAGAAACAAAAGAAAGAATAAAAGATGAAAGTTAAAAAATTCGATCTTAGTAGATTCTTATAGTTATATGAAGAATTAATACGAATTAATTAATATAATAACATAATAACAACAAAAAATATAACAAACAGGTACAATATAGTAGATCGAGGTACTCATTCTATGACAACTATTAACTTTCCCTCTATTCTTGTGCCTTTAGTCGGCCTAGTCTTTCCGGCAATTGCAATGGCTTCCTTATTTATTCATGTTCAAAAAAACAAGATTGTTTAAGTCCTGTGGTCCAAATTTAAAACTTAGGCTTGAATCATAACACATATATATATTTAGCAAAATGCTATACTACGCGGTTTTTACGAACATAACTGAAAGAGCCCTTATGCATGTGGAAACATGGCATAGGGGTATAATTTTTATAACTAATTTGATGAATTACTCTTAAACTAAAAAAAAAAAGATATAAAAAAAAGTTAAAGTCAAGCTTCACATCAGATATATTACTAGTTGATGAGAGTTACGCCGGAAACATAACAAAGTAAGGAAAGTCGAAATACTTTGGGGTATTCTTTTAATTAAAAATAAAATGGAATCAGATCTATTATGAATTGGCGATCAGAACGTATATGGATAGAACTTATAACAGGATCTCGAAAAATAAGTAATTTCGGCTGGGCCTTTATCCTTTTGTTAGGTTCATTAGGATTTGTATTGGTTGGAATTTCTAGCTATCTTGGTAGGAATTTTATATCTTTATTTCCCCCTCAGCAAATTCTTTTTTTTCCACAAGGGATCGTGATGTCTTTCTATGGAATTGCAGGCCTCTTTATTAGCTCCTATTTGTGGTGTACAATTTCGTTGAATGTAGGTAGTGGTTATGATTTTTTCGATAAAAAAGAAGGAATAGTTTGTATTGTTCGTCGGGGATTTCCTGGAAAAAATCGTCGTATCTGCCTCCGATTTCTTATAAAAGATATTCAGTCTATTAGAATAGAACTTAAAGAGGGTATTTATACTCGTCGTGTCCTTTATCTGGAAATAAGAGGCCAGGGGGCTCTTCCTTTGACCCGTACGGATGAAAATTTGACTCCACGAGAAATTGAACAAAAAGCTGCTGAATTGGCCTATTTCTTGCGTGTACCAATTGAAGTATTTTAAAATGATAAAAAAAATTAACTCGGAGTAAAATAAAAACTCTACAATACTCTTTTTGGAACTTTTTTTCGACGGCACACCTACCTTAATGGAAAGGAAATTTCATCCGAACGCCCACTCGAGTCAAAGCAGACATATACGGAACAACCAAAAGGGTAAACTTTTTTTTCTACAAATATAAAGAAGTGATCTTTCGATGGCAATACACTCAATTCAGTAACAAAAAAAAAAGAATTGAGGGGTTCATCCCATATATATATCAGAATGGATTCTTTTTTTTTAGTGTTTGGAATTGATAGGTTAGATACAATACAAAAAAATCATGTCAAATTTTTATTTTTTACAAAATTTTATTTTGTTCGCTTTAATAACCAACCAATTGGAGTTTTTATAATTATAATGATTCTTTAAAGATTCAACGACTAAAAAAAAAGAGAATATATTAATGGATTGGATACTTATAAATTATAATAGGTTTCAGGTTTGATAAAACTATTAGATCGCATAGAGTCGACGAATGCAAAGAGTTCATAAACAATTTATAGATGAAAAAAAAGGAAAAAAAGAAAGCATTTTTAGCTTTTCTATATCTTGTATCGATAGTCTTTTTACCCTGGTGGATCATGCTATCATTTCAAAAAAGTCTGGAATCCTGGGTTACTTTTTGGTGGAATACTAAGCAATCGGAAACTTTTTTGAATGATATTCAAGAAAAGAGTTTTCTAAAAAAATTTATCGAATTTGAAGAGCTACGCTTGTTGGACGAAATGGTAAAGGAATACTCAGAAACACATCTACAAAAACTTCGTATAGGAATCCACACTGAAACGATTCAATTGATCAAGATGTACAACGAGGACTGTATCCATATGATTTTGCAATTTTCGACAAATATAATATGTTTCCTTATTCTAAGTGGTTATTCTATTCTGGGAAATAAAGAACTTATTCTTCTTAATTCTTGGGTTAAGGAATTCCTATATAACTTAAGTGACACAATAAAAGCTTTTTCTATTCTGTTATTAACTGATTTATGTATCGGATTTCATTCGCCTCATGGTTGGGAACTAATGATTGGCTCTATCTACCAAAATTTTGGATTTGCTCATAATGATCAAATTATATCAGGTCTTGTTTCCACTTTTCCAGTTATTCTAGATACAATTTTGAAATATTGGATTTTCCATTATTTAAATCGTGTATCCCCATCACTTGTAGTAATTTATCATTCAATGAATGACTGAAAAGAAAAAAGATATACGGATATAAATCCAATTTTCATTTCTAATTCTATTTGTACATAAGCATAAGCAAAGTGTTCAAAACCATACTTTCCATTTTTACCCAGGCAGTTCTTTAATTTAAATTTTAGTTAAAGTAAAAAGCAGAATCGCGAATAGGAAACTATACTAGCAACCTATCCAATTTATTGTAGAAATTTTCGGGATGAATGATTGGACTATGAAAATGCAAACTATAAATACTTTTTCTTGGATAAAAGAACAGATTACTCGATCCATTTCCGCATCACTCATGATATATATAATGACTCGACCCTCCAGTTCAAATGCATATCCCATTTTTGCGCAGCAAGGTTATGAAAATCCACGAGAAGCGACCGGACGTATTGTATGTGCCAATTGCCATTTAGCTAATAAGCCCGTGGATATTGAGGTTCCCCAAACAATCCTTCCTGATACTGTATTTGAAGCAGTTATTCGAATTCCTTATGATATGAAATTAAAGCAAGTTCTTGCTAACGGCAAGAAAGGGGGGTTGAATGTAGGGGCTGTTCTCATTTTACCTGAGGGATTTGAATTAGCTCCGCCCGATCGTATTTCTCCAGAGATAAAAGAAAAGATCAGAAATCTTTCTTTTCAGAGCTACCGCCCTCCCCAAAAAAATATTCTTGTGATAGGTCCTGTTTCCGGGCAAAAATATAACGAAATTGCCTTTCCTATTCTTTCCCCGGACCCTGCTACTAAAAAAGATACTCACTTCTTAAAA